TACGTTTATTGAAGGTGAAGTTTCTAAAAAAAAAATTCCTTCTGTCGTGTATCCCCGATTAATGCAGCCTCAGATGTTTCAATTGTCGATTCTAGCATTGAGCGAAAAGGTTACACCTATGGCTATGGGTTATGTATTGCAGGTTAATCCTGCTCCACTAGTACCACTAGGCGGCATAGAGGAAGAAGCACTACGCTTAGGAATCAACAACACGAAAACTTTGCTATAAATTGCCCCTTTTCCTTATTGGGATCGGGACTAAGAAGAATGGTTGGGACAACAAATATCCATCTCATTCGTACTTTGGATACCCATATAACCATCGAAGACTGTTGAAGTGACTAATTCCTAGAAATTAAGGGATGTTGAGGACAAAGAAATTGTTGGAGTTAACGTAACATTTTTCTATTTTTATATAGTACCAACATCTTGGATGTTAAGAAACGATCTTTTGCAGGAAGGTTGGCTAGAGATTTCTTGTAAAAACACTAGCCCCGCTCAGTTCATAATGAGACTATTTCACTCCTTTTTGATTCTATGTATTAGGCTTATTATGCACATAAGGGAGGAGCCGTATGAGATGAAAACCTCACGTACGGTTCTGGAACGGAGATTCTTTGAATCGAATAACGACCGTAACGGATGTCTGCTCAATCCGAAGGAAATTATGCGGAAGCTTTACAGAATTATTATGAAGCTATGCGACTAGAAATCGATCCCTATGATAGAAGTTATATACTCTATAATATAGGCCTTATTCACACAAGTAATGGAGAACACACAAAAGCTTTGGAATATTATTTTCGGGCATTAGAACGAAACCCTTTCTTACCACAAGCTTTTAATAATATGGCCGTAATCTGTCATTACGTGCGACTATCTACACTATAGAAAGAAAAAGGAAAGAAAGAGCAAAATCAAAAATCTACTAGTAAAAAAAAAAATAAAAAAAAAATAGGCTTTCTACATATGGCATCGTCCAAAACAACGATTTTTATCAGCTGTAGCAAAGAAAGAAACTTCATAGAAATCGAAATATGAAAAAAGAAATATGCCTAGATACTTTATTCTATGGATAAAGGATCTAATTGATAGAGGAAGCACCGTAAAGATCAATTAGCGAAATTTTTGCCGATACAATAAGAACTGCTTACTTAATGTCATAATATGAGACAAAAGCTAGGAATCCACTTATGTAATGGAGTCGACCCCCTAAAGTATTGAGCAGCGGTGTAGCATCAGATCCCAAAGATAGTAAGCCTTTTCTTTCTTATGAGAGAAGGTCTTTTTCAAAGATTCTATATAAATAGAAATTTCTATATGAAACCGAGATAGTTACCTTTCAGAAAATTGTAATGATAGTAGAACACCTACGCTTTATTCTTTTGAAGGTGGGAGAAAAGATAAAACAAAACGGATTATTATTATTAATATTAATAATTAATAAAATATTAATAATTAATAAAATCAAACTTAAAGTTTGAAACTCATGTAATTAACCTCTTTTGATTAACTCGAAAAAAAAAAATGGGACATCAAAAGAATTGACTGTCGAGCCGTATGAGTTAGGAAACTCTCAAGTACGGTTCTAAGGGAAGGAATTTACTCGCCTATTCCGACCGAGGAGAACAGGCCATTCGGCAGGGAGATTCTGAAATTGCGGAGGCTTGGTTCGACCAAGCCGCGGAGTATTGGAAACAAGCTATAGCGCTTACTCCTGGAAATTATATTGAAGCGCAGAATTGGTTGAAGATCACAAGGCGTTTTGAATAAAATATTCGAATAAGATAAGAGCATGCTCTTTTCTTTTATTATTTAGTATTTGTTTTTAGTATTTGTTATATTTTTATTTCTTATAATTATTTTCTTATAATTATATTAATTTGTTATAACTAATTATTTGTTGTCTCCATCAGTCAAATAAAACGGATCATTTCTGTGGGAAGACACAATCGAAGAATTTCATGAATTTCATTATATCCCTTCCCTTCTAAGATCCTTACTTTTTATCTGGTATTTCATAGGAATAGAATAAATGATACACAGATACAGACAGTAGAAAATATATATTTTCTAGATTTTATATTTTATTTTCTCTTACTCTTATATTAAAACATTAATATTAAAAGGAATAAAAGATGCCTTTGAATACTTTAATGTTGCACAAAAAAATTGCTTTTGCATCAATTCAAAGCCCGGAAAGGTCCGTTGAGCGCCTCGTGGCTATGTCATAATAGATCCGAACACTTGCCCTGGATCGACTTCCAGATCATAATTGCTCTAGTGAATAACTAACGAAACTAGATAGAAAAAAACTAATTAGAAAAATCTCTCATGGGTTCACTAATTACTTGACTGTTGGCGGGTCTCTTTGTATGTGTTGTCCGGAAAGAGGAGGACTCAATGATTATTCGTTCGCCGGAACCAGAAGTAAAAATTTTGGTAGATAGGGATCCCATCAAAACTTCTTTCGAGGAATGGGCCAGACCCGGTCATTTCT